GAACAAAAAAGCAGAACAATAGCCTCACAAATGGCTCGAGCCGCTTGCGCTTGGGGTGCCTATTGAGATAGAATATACGAGTGGGATCCCCCAATTACTGAACAAAGAATTTGTTCGACTGGTAAAAATAAAGATATTACACCAAAGCGGGGGATCGATACTTCGGCTTAGAGATATGCAGGTTCTTTGAACAAAAAATAGATTTTTGTTACATAACATAAAAGTTCCATCGGAACATTTCATTATTTTTTTATTGCATTATTGCAATCAAGGAGAAAAAAAAATGGCAAAACCTATACGAAGATATTCGAGTTTTAGTTTACGTAGGAATAGGCGCACCCGTTTGCGTTTGGGTATACGAAAAGGAATTATTCACGTTCAAGCAAGTTTCAGCAATACAATTGTTACTATTACAGATGGAAGGGGTCGCGTGGTTGTTTGGGCCTCGGCCTCCTCGGGGGCTTCGAATGGGTAGTTTACGGGGCGTCCTGGGGCCGACGACCTCGGTTCGGAAAAGGGTCTCAGAGAATTCCAAACCGAAGAGGGGTCGGAGACCGAAATCGATAACGCGTGTGCGGGCAACGCCGACTGTGGTCTCTATCAGGAACCCTTGGACGGCAAGAAGTATTTCTGGCCAATGGTAGGAAGGGAGTTCCGAAGCCTGCTTTCTCTTCTCCTTTCGCTCCTCTGTCTTTCCAGCTTGGGCTTCTTGGGCTGGTGGAAATATTTCCTTTGGCGAATCTTCCACGGAACCATTTTTTATCTAACTTACCAGACGTACTACGTCTTGCCTCTCTTGTTTTTGCAAGACTTTTTCGAGGCAATTTGGGAATCGGTGAAAGATTTCACTTTCACTTTGGACTCGGTGTCCTTTAGAACAAGAATCCAAAAATTTCTAGAGGTATATTCGCTGTTCCAATTAAACAGCCGAACTCGGCTAGAATCGATGTATTCCACTACGCCTCAGCCTCCTATTAGGCTTAGGGTTTTCAACTATATGAAATTCATGGTCATATTTTGGAAAGAATACAAAACGTATTCAGGGCTCTTCAGTAAGAACAAATTTACTTCTATTCTCCTAAGAGTCGTAGTCTACTCCGTATATGCACTTTTTTTCTCTGACCGAGTGAAGCTACTGCCCCAGAGTATCAAAATATCAATTATCATTGTATCGGCAATGAATTCGTATTTGAAAGCGCACTCGCAATTTGAAGAAAGGGACTTTTCGGAAACTGTGATTTAGTATATCGTAAATAATATATAGTCCATTTTTTCAATAAAAGGAATTTGCGTTTATCATGAGCAAGGACACTATTTCTGACATATTAACCTGTATACGAAATGCTGACATGGCTAACAAAGAGACGGTTCGAATAGGATTTACTAACATCGTCGAGTTCAAATACTTTTACGAGAGGGTTTTATCAAAAACGCGAGGGAACATCGGGAAAACAATAAATCCTTTTTGGTTTTAACCCTACGCTATAGCTATAGAAGGAATAGGAGGGGTAGAACTATTAATTTAAAACGAGTCAGTCGACCCGGTCTACGAATCTATTCTACCTATCCCCAAATTCCTAGGATTTTGGGTGGGATGGGGATTGTAATTCTTTCTACTTCTCGAGGTATAATAACAGACCGAGAGGCTCGGCTAGAAAGAGTGGGTGGAGAAATTTTGTGTTATATATGGTAGGTAATCCTTATGATACACAAATTGAATTGAATCCGGAGCGCGTTACTGCGCAATAAATCACTTTTTTCTCTGCTAAAAAAAAGACTTTTTAAAAATGAAAAAGACTTTTTGATGCTCAGAGGAGAGGGTGATGCAATTCACTGAAGAAAAAAGAAAGATATATCTATGAAAGTGGAATTACTAACACGTTTCCCAACGCCAAGTTTCGGGTTCGTTTCCTTCAGGTCCGCTTAAATATGAAATACCGGGGATCCTTTTTTAGCGACTCTATCAGGAAAGATATGACAGAACTTTCTATATATAGATATAGCACGCGGAGATAGAGTCAAAGTTGATATAAGTAGTTATCGTTACGATTCCGGCTGGGGGGTCTAATTTCTAGATTCAACAGAACGGATTCGGACGAGTAAGGGAAGGGGGCTTTGGAACTTGAGCACTCCCTTCGTGGGGATTCCATTGGAGACTCCAAATTTAAAGAAACTCATTTTTTTCCAATTGAAATGAAATAAGTGTATTCGAAGTTAAGGAATAAGAACTATGAAAATGGGGGCTTCCGTTCGTAAAATTTGTGAAAAATGCCGACTGATACGTAGGAAGGGGCGAATTCGAGTAATTTGTTCGAACCCGAGACATAAACAAAGACAGGGATAATCTTTCTAAAAAAACACATTTTGATTTGAAAGGTAGAAAATCAGTTTCGTTTTAACATGAGATGGATATATCCATATATCTCTAACTTCTATTTATAAGACGATAAAAAATGGCAAAACCTATACGAAGATATTCGAGTTTTAGTTTACGTAGGAA